GATTCTTCTTTAATATGTTTATTTTTTGTTTGTTTAGAGTCCATTCTTTTTCTTTCCGATCAGTCGGAAATGTCGGAATATATCTTTTCTATTTTCACGAATCGAAGAAAGAAAGATACTTTTCAATATTTTTCTATTTACTTTTTATCTACCAGAAAATTTCTTTTTTTTTTTTACTTAATTTTAAATTTTTAAATTTAAAGTCCATATGATATTCAATAAAATAAACAAAACAATAAAAAAAAAGGAAACTTGAAATGAAAGTTTCTTTCACGCATGCATTCTTCATCTCATTGTCGGAACAAAAATCTGGGATGCACGGATATAGAGATAGTTGGTACATGAAGCCATACTATACTATATCGAAATCTTATTCGATAGATAAGATCAAAATTCATTCCGTTTTGGAAAAAAAAAAGATATGGAAATGGAAAATGTCTTTTTTATGTTGTGATTTGAAAGAAAATTTTTCTCTTCTCTAGAAAGAAGAGACTAGCCAATTTATTCAGCTAGGAACACAAAGATTTAATCAGAAATATCGACAAATTCGTGCAGAGTTTAAAGAAATAAAAAAAGGTCAACTGTTCCGATTTAATCTCTATCAAATTTAAATATCAGAATAGCGCGTATAGCCATGATTCAATAGGTCAGGTCCACTTACTTTTTCATTTGTTGATTTTGAATTTTTCCATTCCAATGAATTTGATTCAAATAATATAAAATAAAAATAGGAATAGTTGATGATTCGAGAAACGCTTTATATTATCATTATAATATACTGAATATTAGTTCAACTTTCTAACTACTAGAATACAACTTATTCTACTTAGAAAGTCGTTTACTTTGTACTTTTAAAAAATCAATAAAGAATATCTCTATTCTCCGTTCAAATATATTTTATGAAAAACTAAAAAAAAAAAGCCCCTTATCGGATTTGAACCGATGACTTACGCCTTACCATGGCGTTACTCTACCACTGAGTTAAAAGGGCCCAATTCTTGGTTGAGTCACTATACATATGTAATATATGTACATACATATATTACATATACTAAGTTCTTAATACAATACAATTACATAACAAACATTAAGTAGACAAATAACAGGTAGGGAAAATGCAGGAATGGGGTTGTTTGTTTAACTTAATCCTATTTTTAGTAGACACATCACTTATTGAAAGGATTCTTTAGTTTCATATAATCTCGAGTTTTGTTCTATAATTGATTAATATTAGATTCATTTTGAATTTTTATATTCTATTTCTATTAGATTCTATATAATTAGAAATTATATAATAATTCATAAATTAAATTGAAATGACAGCTGAAATCATGTAAGACGAAAAGGTCTTTTGAATCGAATTATTCGATTATATTGACAATTTCAAAAAAATGAACATACTATGTTCATAGTATGATGGCAGTTGGGCACGTATGCCCCCATCGTCTAGCGGTTCAGGACATCTCTCTTTCAAGGAGAAAACGGGGATTCGACTTCCCCTGGGGGTAGGGTACTACAAAAGGAAGTTGATCATAAATTCTCAATAAGCAAAAAAAAAAATGAAATTGATTCTTCCTGGGTCGATGCCCGAGCGGTTAATGGGGACGGACTGTAAATTCGTTGGCAATATGTCTACGCTGGTTCAAATCCAGCTCGGCCCAATAATTCGCTCATCCATTATGAGATATGAGATAAAGATATTTGTCCTTCCGAAAGGGATGATACGCGGAATAAAAGAATCCAATTTTCTGCTATATACTCTATTTTTTTGTTCCGGAAAATGGAAATTTGGGTCAGAAAAATAATCTAGATTCATATTATGATCTTTAAGTTTAAAGTATAAATAGAAAAAAACTTTTTTATTTATTGAGAGGTTTATTCTCAATCGATTTTGAAATTTCGAAAAAAGGAAAATGTACTAGTAATTCGTGTCGTTCTCACTAAAGTCCACATTTATGTGGATATCAATATATTACTCGCGTCTCTGTTACAACACGAAAATTCAAACTATAAATGATTTGAATCAAGTCATAAACAAAACTAGATACTGTATACTTTAGTTCCATGGGATTGTAGTTCAATTGGTTAGAGCACCGCCCTGTCAAGGCGGAAGCTGCGGGTTCGAGCCCCGTCAGTCCCGACAGATCAAAATCTATTATATCCACTTATCTTTCCACTTTTTAGGAAAAGGACGACAAGAAAATTGAACTTTCAATGGGAATTCTTCTGATGATTCTTAGTTTTTTTTTTTCTTTTCAATTTCTTTCTTATCAAACCAATCCGAAAATTTTCATTACTTGGACTAGAATTGATTGCTAGGAGAGATATGTGGGTTAGTACTAGACCCTTTTTTTTTTACCAAGACTCGTCTTTTTCACACTTTTCTTGTAAGAAAAAGAAAATTATTATTATTATTTATTTAGGGGTTTTGTAACCAGTGTAAGTGGAAAAGGAAAAGTGAAACTTCGTTAGATGTTAGATGATTGATTGTACAAGGAAGACGCCAAGTTATGGAAAAAGAATAAAAAAGAATGATAAATAACGGAATTCTTGATTAGATGACAAATCCCCTTTTTCTTTTTTTTTGGATCGTTTGGGTTCAGTATGGATAAAAGATCTTCCTATGTTATACTATTCAATTCGCGACGGCAAATTGATATGATAGCTCAGATATTGTTATTCATGATATTAATCTGATTTAATATCATGAAGATGTAATTCATCCTATATGAATTCAAATTTACAGGTAAAATTTTTATCATCTCTATGGGATTAAATCCCGAGTTAATGCGAAGTAAAAAAACGATGAGATTATGGAAGTAAATATTCTCGCATTTATTGCTACTGCACTATTTATTCTAGTTCCTACTGCTTTTTTACTTATTATTTATGTAAAAACGGTCAGCCAAAACGATTAATTTAAATGAAACTTGATTTCAAAAATAGAAAGAAAAAAAGATTACAATTTTATTGCTTAATTGTAATCAGCAATATTCGGTGAGAATCAATAATATGGTAGAAAGATTCATATGAATCTTTCTACCCTGATTCGCTTAGTGTTTTTGTTTTTCGGAAGTTGTACTATAAATTTTAATAAAGATACAGACTTAATTTAATATTGATCAATCCACAAAATGTATCTTCATATATGTTATGCACATAACTATCCCAATTCTATTTTTTTGCTACATCCATTTCATCCGTTTGGATTAATTATGATCAATCTGAAATAATCCAAAGGAAATTCTTACCGTACGCTTATTTTACGGCTCTAATTCTTAAATTTCGAATTCTTTCAAAAAGAAATCCCAATAATGGAAACTTATTCTATTTTTTAATTTTGAAATGAAAAACCTCATCCATTTTTAACACTTAAACATGATATGAAATGAATCGCTAAAGCACAAAAAAATCCATTTTCATTTTCGAAAATAAAAAAAGAAAAAGTCCCTAATATGGAACTTGTCTGAATCAAGATCTTATTATGTGTATATCTTGTTGAACAAGCATCATATCTCTGCTCTTGCCTTTCGCACGTAGCCGCTTAATATTCTACTAAAATTTGAGATTATACTAATATGAGAACGGCTTTATCTTAGATTTTTAATAAATAGAAAAACAAACGAAAATGGGTCTCTTGTTTCCCATTGTCCTTCAGAGTCTGTTCGGTGAAATTTAAGAAAAATTCGTTTGAAAGAAATTTCCTATCATCTAGATCTACTTTCGAAATAGAAACACGGGAATTATTGAAATCTCTGTTATTATTATCTTTAAAAAAAACTTTTTGGAGCGATCTATAAATAGAAAAAAATATAAAACAAATGATACAGTTTTATTCTTCAACTAAAAACTCAATTAACAATTAATTAGTTATAAGGAAAGTTAAGTAGTATTTCTAGAGTCCACTTCTTCCCCATACTACAAGTGAAAGAGAAAACGTAAAGACTACCATTAAAGCAGCCCAGGCGAGACTTACAATATCCATGTGAATTATGTCCACTATTTCTATGAATATGAAGAAATTATTCCATTATTGTTTACTAATAATAGTGAAATCCATGGTACAGAGTCAAAAAATTTTTTGACTATTATTTGAATTGAATAAATAATAAAGCAATCCAATACCTGAGTATTCAGAGACTCTTTTGAGTTTGTATACAAACCATATTCCGCCTTTCTTTTCCACAATCACTAACTACTAATTCGTTAGATATCCCCCTCTCCCCGCCGACCAGTCAGTAAATCCTCCAGGGAGTAGATAGGTCTGAGTATCCCTTACACTACTTATTAAAACTAAAATTTTTTCTTGAATCCTAGACACAAGAATTTACAGAACCTGTACTTTTGAGAACCCCAAAATACTTGGAATAAAGTACGTATCAAGAGACTCCTTCTTCTTCGGCTTGAGAAGAATCGGGTGAGTTCTAGGTTATATGCGTTCTGAACAGTCGATAGGGGATTTCGAGTCTTTTATTTTGTTAACTAGAACCAGGCGACACCCGGATTTGAACTGGGGAACAAGGATTTGCAGTCCTCCGCCTTACCACTCGGCCATGCCGCCAAAAAAAAATAATACAAAATAGAATAGACAAAAATATTACCCTTTTAGAATCGATTACTGAAACTTTTTTGTATTATTTTTTTTTTTTATTCGATCCATACCAAAAAATAACCCAAAATATGGATTTTCAGTCAAAAAGCCAAAATTCCCGATAAACGTGATAAATTGGAACCATTAACTGTTGACTTGATTGCAATTTCATCAATGATTCTTCAATGTTGAATTTCAAATTATGTTTACCCAATGACATAATAAAATCCGAATGATAACTAATCAGTATTGCGTCTTTTAATAAAAAAAATCTTTTTTCTTTTTCTTAATTTTAATTATAACAACAATTATGAGTATATGTAAACCTCGGAACAAGAACAAAAATTACACAGACAATCGAGTATCTTATATATGATATATAGATATCTACACGTGTTAAAATTGACTA